GATCGGCTTACTAATAGGATGCCCAAATGTGTTACAAAAACTCGCCTTATTCAATGATCCAATCAGAGGAATAATTGGAACGGTTGTATCGAACTTCTTCAGAGCATTGTCTATTAGAAATGAATTTTCTAGCATTTGACTCCGTACCACCAAAGGATTTAGCCGCACACTGGAAAGATAGCCCAGAAAGTTGATAGAATGCTTGTATAAGTGCTTTATATGAACCCTTCCCGGTGGAGACCACATGTGAAAATGACATTGCCATAAATTGACAAGATAATATTTCCATTTATTCATTAGAAGAGGCGTATCCTTTGAAGCAAGAATATATTTTCCTCGATATCTAACAGAATGCATGAAAGGATCCTTGAACAACCATAAGATATCCTGAAAATCATTAGCCAAGACTTCGACAAGATATTCTACTTTTCGATAGAAATATATTCGCTCAAGAAAGACTCCAGAAGATATTAATCGTAAATGATAAGATTGGTTACGGAGAAAAAAGAAGATGGATTCATATTCAAATACATGAGAATTATATAGGAACAAGAATAATCTTGGATTACTTTTTGAAAAAATGGAAATCGATTTCTTTGGAGTAATAAGACTATTCCAATTAAAATATTCGTGTAGAAAGAAACGTAATAAATGTAAAGAAGAGGCATCTTTTACCCAGTAGCGAAGGGTTTGAACCAAGATTTCTGGGCGAATAGGGTGGGGTATTAGTACATCTAACACATAATTTAAATGTGAAAATTTGTCCTCGAAAAAGGGAAATATTGAATGAATTGATTGGAAATTATGAGATTTTGCTATTTCTTTCCCTTCTAAGAAGGATACTAATCGTAGGGAAAATGGAATTTCCACAATGACTGCAAATACCTCTGATATCATTTGAGAATCCAAATTATTGTTGTGTGCAATAAGTTGATTTTGGTTAGAATCATTAGCAGAAATACTCAAATGAATCGGTTGATACATTCGAGTAATTAAACGTTTCACACTTAGTGAACTAGATTTATTGTCATAACTCCCATTTTGCAACGAAATCCTCGACCTATTGAAATCATGATCATGAGCAAGTGCATAAATATACTCCCGAAAAAGCAATGGGTATAGGAAGTCGTGTTGCTGAGATCTATCTAGTTCTAAATATACTTGAAATTCCTCCATTTGAAATTCGATTGAAACCAAAGGTAAGGGATTTATTGGGTTATCAAATGATACATAGTGCGATACAGTCAAAACAAAGTATTGTAGTAAAAAAAAATGGATACCTTGGAAACGGGTAGACTCATCACCGGATTCTCTATCCTCTCATTTTCCATTTCATTTAATTGGTTTATCTTTGTTATAGTATAAACAGGGTGGTTAGAAATCCTTTATTTTTTCAATCCAATCGCTCTTTTGATTTTGGAAAAAAAAATCTCTTTATCAATATACTGCTTCTTCTACACATTCATCTCCAACCCATAAAAGGGACGAACTAATAGTTAGGACTCATTCAAAAATCGATAATCTACTCATGGGAAAACCTTTCCCCGCATTAGGAACTAATATCTTTTTAACGTTTAATTAGATCGGGTAATCATTCAAATTAAATTAAGAAAGAAGCTCGTTGCTTTTCGTTTCCCTATAATTGGGACATAAGGCTCTATCCATTTATTCACTCGACCCAACTTTGAATTCCATTTATTTTGTTCCCACAAAGAATTCAAATCGGGTTTTGTACCGATTGAATAGGAATAAAATATTCTAAAAATTCTCCATTGATACGACATGCTGGTTTTTCCATTCATTCCTTTCAGGATCAGTCGTGGTCTTACAAACGCTCCCGATGGTATGGACGAATCCTTTGCTTCATAGAAATGTGTAAAAGACGCTAGCCGCACTTAAAAGCCGAGTACTCTACCGTTGAGTTAGCAACCCGAATAATTCGAATGTGTAGATACAACCGAAATAAAAAGAAAATCAAAGAAATTGAAATTGAATTTAACAACTCAATCAAAATATTAAACTAGAAAGAACTCTAATAAAAAAATTTCTAATCGACTCGGAACATAAAAAAAAAAACAAAAAAAAAAACAAAAATACAAGACGGAGAAAAACATAGAAAAATATAGATTCAAGTCCAAATTTATTGATTGCTCCTTAGTTCTTATGTTATCCAGTGTATTTTTTTTTTTTTTTTTCATTAAAAAAAACTAAAAAAACTTCTTGTAAATCCAACGAACCGCATATTAATAATTTATTAATTTATTTTAATAATTAATTAAAATGACACAAACAATATTCTAAAACATTTCTAATAGGTAAAATAAATAAAAAAAAATAGAAATATTAAAAATATATAGAAATAAAAAAATATATAATAAAGAAAGATAGAAATAGAAAAAAACAAAAAATTTAATTATAGAAATAAATAATTCGAAATAATTTATAAATATTTGAAAGAAATAAATCTAAAAGCAAAAGTACTTGTACTGAATTTGCACTAAATAGATAATATACATATCCAAATGAATCCAAAAGAGGTGTAGGTGAAAGAATAAGAATAAATTAAGGAAAAAAAGCAATCTTGGGTTTAGTCAATCAATATATTCAATCAATCACTCCAACCAATATTAAGTACAATAAACAAGCTTAATCCCTTGTTTTGTTATTTGTTAATAGATTTCCATCGAAAAACCGACCGGTTGTGGGTAATACCAATTTTTTATATTTCTAGATCCACTTACTTCATTGTATTCACTTGATCTTGTTTATATGTATCTTATATCAATCAAATTCTAGCAATAAAATCGATTTTTGTCCTTATACTTACAGAACATGATATTCTATAGTAGCAATATTAAATAGGAATAATAAATCGGTCGGACTAGAAAAAAAGGGGGGTTAGTAAATAAAAAGTTATACAAAACTATATAGGAGTCATCCACACCCTCTTTTTTTTGTTCTATTCCTTAATAGAATTTCGTTTGATTAAGACTAAGTTGCGTAAAAACCCCTGCCTTTTTTGAAATATCATGAACAGTTCCTGTAGGTTGAGCGCCTTTTTCAAGGAAAGATAGAATAGCAGGAACATTTAAATGGGTTTGATTATTTATCGGATCATAAAAACCCACTTTCCGAAGATCTCTTCCTTCTCTTCGGGATCGAACATCAATTGCAACGATTCGATAAATGGCTCATTGGGATAGATGTAGATGAACAATACCCCCCCTAGAAACGTATAAGAAGTTTTCTCCTCGTACGGCTCAAGAAAAAGAAAAAATAATTCGAAGTTATTATGTATCAAATTAGAATGTCAAATAGATCTATAAAATCATCAAATCAATTCTAGATTTAAGTCCTTCTTTTTTTTTTCTTCTTTTTCGAAAAAGAAGAAAAAAAGTATTCGTACTCTCATAACTCAAGTTGGATAACTTTCAAATAGCCAAAAAAAAATCTTTAGGCAATCTCATTTTTTGAGTGGTCTCTAACCCCCTTTTTGTTTGTCTCCTTTCGAATCGATTTTTGGATTCTGCATTCTGATCTAATTGTTGAGACAATTGAAAACGGTATTTGCTTGTTCCAGGATCTTTTATCTTTGTCTTGAATCATTGGGTTTAGACATTACTTCGGTGATCTTTAATCCTTTTAAAAAACGGCAGCAACACACCCCTTTTTGTGATTTCTTTCTATCAAAGAATCATACGAACAATTGATTCTTGCATGATACACTTTTGATCGAAAGAGTTTTACCAATTCAAAAGAATTTGCCTTTTTGATTTCCAAATTTCTCGAATTGGATCCTTTGGATTTCTATATCAAAAAATATACTTACGAAGTTTGTTCCAACTTATTAATTGGTATTAACCCTAGACCCTTGCCCCTGAGAAATAAATAAATACTTTCTATTCGAGCTCCATCATGTACTATTTACATTACAACTCAACAAAAAACATTGGCGAGGATTGTAGTAGAACAGAACAAAGGATGTCGAACCAAGAGCCCATTCATTCCTAGATAATATAAAATAGAAAATGGTGGATGTAAAAAAATCCACAGCTGATCATGTCCTTCAAGTCGCACGTTGCTTTCTACCACATCGTTTCAAACGAAGTTTTACCATAACATTTCTCTAGTTTGGAACCGGTATGTAATTGATTCAATTATGGAATCATGAATAGTCATTGCTTCGGTCGATACACAGTACTTTTTCCTTCGATATTTCCTTCTATATGAAAGGAATAGATAATTTATGAAGAAAAAGTCTCAGTAAGAATTCAAGTTAACTCTCTTTGTATGAATGCAATATTGTTATTGTTTTTATTTAGAAATAACACGAATAAAAAAGAATTCTTTTTGAATCCGCGTTAACTTTTTAATTAATCAAAATTGCATATTAAAATAATTAGATAGAACACGAATCAATAAAAAAAGAATTCTTTTTGAATCCGCGTTGGCATCTTCAACTTATTTAATTGAAAAAAAAAATTTCTACCTCGACACACCATTTGAATAAAGTTTTACTAAAGATTGTACTTGATCATCATAAGAGAGATAAATCCATATTCGAATTGAACTGATTTAAAACAGATAAATAGATCGAAAAGAAAATTTTTTTTCTAGATTGGATAGAAAAGACTAATGAAAGGGAATACTTAGGTTCTTATTCTTTCATCCTCAAAGAGAAAATCCGAATTGCAAAAAATCGACAATTTCCGTATCTATTAGATTAGACTGAGCAGTTTTCATTGGAAGTCATTATGGGTATTCTATGTTAAAGTTAAATATTTAACAGTAAGGTAAAGATTCAGAAATACAAATCTTTTTCAAAACAAGACGAAAAAACGCTATCGCTGAAATAGAAGGATAGCAATCGATGCATAGAAGCATTTCATCAATTTATGCATACTTTCTTTGGCTTGGTCTTGAGGTTGAATAATCTTTCCCTAAAATGAAAATGAATTAAATAATTCAAATTTTGAAATTTGAAAGTAAATAAGATGTATGAATCGACCCCATCTCAATTGTTATTACATAGATTTACAATTATTCATTAGAACCAAACACAAAATACCTAAAAATGAGGGTAAAAACCCATTAGATATGGAACTTGAGTATTTTTTAATCACATTTTGAGAGACATAGATATTCAAATTGATATCTTCCATCGCCCACTAACTATTATCTACTCTCACTCTCAATTCATTCTGTGGGGATGATGAATCATAAATAAAAAAAGATCCTATTTTACAGGATGCTAGACTATTTTGTATAAGATACAAAAACAAAAAGGTGCAGATTAAGCAAGGTGCAGATTAAGTCATTAACTCGTCTTAGTCTTAAGAGACTTAATCCCTTTGATTGAATTCAATCAGTATCAGGAATACCCTCTTGTTTCGAATTCAGAAATGAAAGGAGAATAATTGGGCTGTCTTATTCTTATTAAAAAAAAAAGATAGGGACTAGAGAGGCTTTCCCGTTTCGATTTAGAATTCTCTTTGAAAATTCAACTAGCTATGAGACGTAAGGCTTTTCTAAGCAACGAACTTAAATCCAAAAGGAAAGAAAAAGGGGGGCATAAGCTAAATAAAAGGCCCATCCGACTTTTTTTGGAATTCAACCTCTTGTTATTGGGATCTATGTTCCCATCTTACCCGGATCACAAATGGATTCAGTTACGTTTTATGAACTCGATTCAATTTGTGAAAAAAGATCGGATTCAGAGAAGAATTTTGAAAAATTCGAAGTAAGAAGTACATTTTATCAAAAATTATACTCTTAAATAGAAGGTTGCTCACAAGGGTAAGTTTTATTCGGATATATATTAGAGTCCGCTCTGGGACGGAAGGATTCGAACCTCCGAATAGCGGGACCAAAACCCGTTGCCTTACCACTTGGCCACGCCCCATTTGAATTTCTATTCAATACTAATAAAGATTAATATTGGTATTGGTTGTTCGTCAATTCCAGTTCAAAGCCCTATGGAATAAATTCGATTCTTGTTTTAGTCTTAGGATTTTGACACGTTTTGACACGTGTAGATGTCGAATTAAACCAAATTTATTGATCATTACATATAATTCAATTAAGATATTGTATGAAAGTATCATTTCTTCTATTCTCTTGTGAGAATTGAAGAATTTTTGTTTTGATTGGTTCGGTTCAAAGAAGTCTTTTTTTTTACCTTACTTTCTTTTCTTCCTTTTTACCTTATTCTTCATTTTTACCTTATATCAATAACATATTAATAACTCAATCAAAATACAATTATCTCCAAGAACAAAATGTTTGTTATGCTTAATATCTTTAGTTTGATCTATATCTGTCTTAATTCTGCTCTTGATTTGAATAGTTTGTTATTCGCCAAATTGCCCGAGGCCTACGCTTTTTTGAATCCAATTGTAGATGTTATGCCAGTAATACCTCTTTTCTTTTTTCTCTTAGCCTTTGTTTGGCAAGCTGCTGTAAGTTTTCGATGAGATCTTTAATACTGTCCTAGAAAAATTCATGATTTATTCGAGTTCGAGAACAAAAATTGTAACAATTGATAAGATCAGATGAGTCTTACAATATGAACAAACCCTCAATTCAAAGGGTCAAATTCTTGGATAGCCGCGAGAATTTTGGACCCCCCTTTTTTCTAATTGTGAATTTATTTCTGAAAACTGTATTCGATTTCTCCAATTCTCTTCTAATTGTGTGAATTTCTGAAAACTCTTTTCGATTTCTAGAAATTCGAAAAGCGCTTCATTTCTTGGTGTCAAAATCGGATATGTAGTATAAAAATAGAGAATCTATTCTCGTTTTCCCCCAAAAACAGATTTGGAGATTGTGTAATGCTTACTCTCAAACTCTTTGTTTACACCGTAGTGATATTCTTTGTTTCTCTCTTCATCTTCGGATTCCTATCTAATGATCCAGGACGTAATCCTGGACGTGAAGAATAAAAAATACGAAGATTTTCTTTGCTTTATTATTAGAAAGGTTCTTAAGATTTTATCTATTCCGCATTTTTAAATATAAAAAAAAAAAAAAAAAGGTTCGCTAAATTCGAATTTGAAAGATACCAAGCCCTCGACGGAAACGGAAAGAGAGGGATTCGAACCCTCGGTACGAATAACTCGTACAACGGATTAGCAATCCGACGCTTTAATCCACTCAGCCATCTCTCCGACTTGAAAAAAAAAAAGACAATTACTATGTTCCATTACACAAAAAAGAATGTTTGAAAAAAGCCCTTCTTTGCTTTATTTTTTATTATTTATTATCTATATTATAGAAATTATTATTATATAGCCTATCTTATATAGATTACTTATATAGCCTATCTTATATAGATTACTATATCATATCTATTAGATTACTTATATAGCTTATATAGAATAGCTTATATAGAATTAATTTTATATATATTTTATTTTTTATTCTATTTTGTATTGTATTATACAGATAGATACAACTTTTATTAGCAATTCTAGTTTTAGAAAATGAAAAGAAAGGACTCAA